ACATACTATAAAAATAGCCCAGTTTATGAAAATTCTTATCTTGATGGAAATCAAGAAAATGGGAAGTTTTTAATAAAAAAAGAAAAAAACCTCTTTAACCTTTTTTTGTTGTTCTGGTTTGAAAAACCTCTTTTGACTCTTCTTTTCGACAAAACAAAAAAAAGAAATTAAATTAATGAATTTCTTATTCTTAAAAAAGAAAGTAAAAGTAGTAAATTAATACAAAAATTGATACATAAACTAAAAAAAAGAAGAGATAAGAGGAGATACGCCCCCCACCTAGATATTTAATAATTTCTGCTACAAAGAAACTTGTAACACCAATACCATTCGTAATTCCATCAATTACTTGTCTATCAAAAAATTGAGTTAGTTCGGCTAATCCTCTTATACACCTAGTGAAAGTTTTTTCATAAAAAATGTCTATGTAACCGCGATTATATGACCAATTATATATTACATTTATTATTTTGTCCCAGACAAGTCTTCTAGGACCCGTTTTAACAAAAAAATTGATTAAGTTCAAATTCTGAAAATATGAATAAGCGGGCCCATATAAAAGAGACGCTATAAATATTCCGAAATAAGCTATACTGACTGAAAAAATTGCATTTATCACAAATTCATACCAATCAAAAAAATTGTTAGAATTTGAATGTAGCAAGTTTATCGACGGAGTTAACCATTTTGATAATATGTCCAAATATATTCTTCCTTGACCAAAAGGAATTCCTATGGATCCAACAAATAAAGTAAATAAGACCAATACAAAAAGTGGCAATAACATTGTATTGTCCGATTCATAAGGATACGTGGAAGTTTTTTTATTGGGAAAATTATTAATAGTAATAAGGGGTTGTATCATATTTCTTACATTACCATCAATTGGATATGTTTTTTTTGAAAAAAGGGAACCCCTCTGATTATTATTCATTGTTGATAAAATTTTTTTTTTTTTTATCGCTTTTTGTCCTTTTTTTCCCCATATGGATATTGAATAGAACGCATTATTTTTTTTTCCGCTGTAATTTTTAAAATTACAATTTAAATGCCCTTCAAAAGTAAGTAAATACATCCGAAACATATAAAATGCAGTTAACCCTGCTGTGAAACAAGCTATTATTGCAAAAATAGGTGAATACAACCAACTATCATTAAGAATTTCGTCTTTGGACCAAAAACAAGCAAGAGGTGGAAAACCACAAAGAGAAAGTGTACCTAATAAAAATGAAGTTTTTGTAATTGGCACATATTTTGTTAAACCGCCCATAAGAGCCATGTTCTGGCTTTTATCCGGAGAATATCCAACAATGGTTTCCATAGAATGAATAATGGATCCAGATCCTAAAAATAATAATGCTTTCGAATAGGCATGAGTGATCAAATGAAATAAAGCAGCCCGATAAGATCCCATGCCTAAAGCTAACATAATATAACCCAATTGAGACATTGTAGAATAGGCTAAACTTCTTTTAATATCTCTTTGAGCAAGAGCCAAAGTAGCTCCTAATAGTATTGTTATTATACCTACCAAAGAAATTATATACATTATGTAAGGTATGACTGTAAAAAGAGGAAGAAGGCGAGCTATAAGAAAAATTCCCGCTGCTACCATTGTAGCAGCGTGTATAAGAGCCGAAATAGGAGTAGGACCCTCCATAGCATCGGGTAACCATACGTGAAGGGGGAATTGCGCAGATTTAGCAACCGCACCAACAAATAATAGGGAAGCACACAAAGTTAGAAATAAGGAATTGGCCCCATTATTATCAATCAAATTTTTGGCTATTTCGAACAAATCCCGAAATTCAAAACTCCCCGTTATCCAATAAAGACCTAAGATTCCTAAAAATAAACCAAAATCCCCTACACGATTAGTTACAAAGGCTTTTTGACAAGCACTTGCCGCAAGGGGGCGTGTGAACCAAAAACCTATTAATAGATATGAACACATTCCAACCAATTCCCAAAAAAAATAAATTTGTATCAAATTTGAACTAGTAACTAATCCCAGCATGGAAGCATTAGAAAAACTCATATAAGAAAAAAATCTCAAATAGCCTTGATCATGAGACATATAATTGTCACTATAAATAAGAACCATTATTCCAACAGTAGTAATTAATATTAACATAATAGAAGTAAGCGGATCTATAAAGTGTCCGAAATCTAAGGAAAAATCATTATTGATGGTCCAAGACCATACATATTGGTAGATGGGACTGCCGTTTATTTGCTGAATAGACAGATCGGCTGAAAAAAGCATAACGATACTTAGTAATAAAACACTAGGAAAAGCCCATATGCGCCTAATACTTTTTGTTGCCGCCGGAACAAGGAGAAGGCCCAACCCTATTGCTATAGGAACTGGAAGGGGAATGAAAGGTATGATCCACGCATATTGATATATATGTTCCATAAAAAAATCAAACTTTTTTTTTAATTGTTTAATTGTTTCCGATTCACCAGCTCTTATAGATTTCGAAAGGAGTAAAAAAAAAAAACGTAAAAAAATCAAGATATGAAAGGACTCAAATAAATAAGATATTTATGAAGATACAGAATATGATATTTTCAAACATTTCATTATTACAATAATTTAGAAACATAGAACAAGTAAAAAATGATACAAAAAAAATTGAAGTACTTGATTCCAATATATATTATCCACCAATAACTTAACTCGAAAAACGTAAAACAAAATACCTCGTTGTTATTAGTTATTTTAGTTAATTTATTCGGAATCATTAATGAGTTGTGAACTAGTTCATTGTGGAACTGTTCGAGTTCCTTATATTTCTTTCAATAAAACAACTTATGTTTATGGTAAACTATATGATATCCGTTGATTTGTTACCCGTCACTTCAATTCACACAGAACTGTAATAATAAAAAGGGACTTTTTTCAAATAATATTAACAAATTAACCACTAACAGATACTAGTCTCATTCGATTTTTCTAATTTTAATTAGATATACTTTCTTGATCAATTACAATTATATAGAAAGGGGTTTAGAGTCTAGTTTTCTTAAATTAGGTAAGGGTTCTGAAACTTTTGGATTTCGTTTTTGAAATTAGATGAAATGTAACATGACGAAAATATACGGAAGTACCAAATGAAACCTTTTTTTATTATTTTATTACCAACGTCAAGCAATTATATTTCTATAGCCTTGGTTGAATCCCATGTATATATATATCCGAATGAAGATATCCGATATATATATAGATATATATATAGATAGTACTGGCTAGTATACATCATTCTTTCTTCAGATATTCTTTCTTCGAATATTATATGTAATAGTAATAAATTCTATATTTGGAACAATAGATGTCTTACACATTTAACTATAACAATGAACAACTTCTGCATTTTTTAATGGCGGTTCCTAAAAAACGTACTTCTATGTCCAAAAAGCGTATTCGTAAAAATTTTTGGAAAAATAAAGCATATTGGGCATCAATAAAGGCTTTCTCTTTAGCCAAATCACTTTCCACCGGGAAGTCTAAAAGTTTTTTTGTTCGACAAACAAGTAATAAAGTCTTGGAATAATTTTAATAAATATGAACCAATCGATTAGATAATTTAAACTTAATGAGATGGAATTTTCTGTTGTCGTATGTAGATAATAGTTTTTCTGTCTACTAGACTTGAAAAGGACTACAAAAAATCAGGCACAAGATACAAATAAAGTTTCATCTTTTCTTTCTATTTATTGGTTTTTTGTGGGATGGGGATTGTTATTTTCCCCATCGATTCACTTCTCAAACAAAGCATTTTTTTAGGAAGATTTATTGGGTTTTGTATTCCGAATCGAATATATATTATTCTATGTTTGAAAAGATCCATCAAGATATCTCTATCTATAAAGCACAATCTACATTCCATATGAATGAATATCTTGATAACTCTATTATTTTTCTAAAATTTTTTTTTTTTTTTATTCGGATTAAAAAATAAGATAAATGAGAAATAAATCATCAAACAAATAAAAATGGAATGGGGTATAAAAAAATGGAGTTATGGGCATGGATATAAGAACAGAACTATCTAGTTACAACTCTTCAATTCCATAAGAACTTAAAACGCATGAAAAGCCATTACATTACATTGTTAAAACTAACACTACCCCAACTACAATAAAGGTAATAATTATTGAACGTTCAAATAGAAATTTGAACGATACTTTTTAATATTTCCTTAAAGATATTGCATTGAATTGCCTCCTTCAATCTCGACGATTGAAGATGGATGGGCTATTATGATTTCGAGCAAGCCGCTATGGTGAAATCGGTAGACACGCTGCTCTTAGGAAGCAGTGCTAGAGCATCTCGGTTCGAGTCCGAGTGGCGGCATCTTATCAAAAAATACTAGTAAAAAAAAGACTAGAATAACTCCTATAATATATAGAATGAAATGCCTTAATTTGCATTCCATTGTTGGAGGCCATCTTTATTTTTTTTTAGGATTTTTTATGATATTTTTTACTTTAGAACATATATTAACTCACATTTCTTTGTCGATTGTTTCAATTGTAATTTTTATTTATTTTATGAACTTATTAGTCCACGAAATCGTAGGACTACAAAATTCGTCGGAAAAAGGAATGACAGCCACCTTTTTATGTATAACAGGATTATTAGTTATTCGGTGGATTTATTCAGGACATTTACCTTTAAGCGATTTATATGAATCATTAATGTTCCTTTCGTGGAGTTTCTCCATTATTCATATGGTTCCCTATTTTAGAAACCATAAAAATAATTTACATGCAATAACTGCACCAAGTGCTATTTTTACCCAAGGATTTGCTACTTCGGGTCTTTTAACTGAAATACATCAATCCACAATTTTAGTACCTGCTCTACAATCACAGTGGTTGATGATGCACGTAAGTATGATGGTATTGAGCTATGCAGCTCTTCTGTGTGGATCATTATTATCAGTAGCTCTTCTAGTCATTGCATTTCGAAAAAATATCGATATTTTTTCGAA